ATTCATGAATATTTATAAATATAAAGGAAGAATCAAAAAATTCTATGCAATTCTGGGAGACGAAAAGATCCCTCGCATACCACTCCATTATATTGACAATTTCAAAAAACTGTTCATACTATGACATAGTATGATAGCGATTGGGCAAGTAGGCCCCCATCGTCTAGCGGTTCAGGACATCTCTCTTTCAAGGAGGCAGCGGGGATTCGACTTCCCCTGGGGGTAGGGTACTACGAAAGGAAGTTTATCATGGATTACCAAAAAGTTTAAAAAAGATTCTTCCTGGGTCGATGCCCGAGCGGTTAATGGGGACGGACTGTAAATTCGTTGGCAATATGTCTACGCTGGTTCAAATCCAGCTCGGCCCAAAAATTCGTCAATTTACCAAGAGGTGGTATAACCTCCTTGTCTATCAGAAATACCTGATACGGAGATAAAAAAGAATCAAAATTTCTGCTAGATCCCTTACTCCCTGGGATTGTAGTTCAATTGGTCAGAGCACCGCCCTGTCAAGGCGGAAGCTGCGGGTTCGAGCCCCGTCAGTCCCGACTAAATGCATCAATGAATCTCTCCCTTTCATTCCCAAAGGGGTGATCTTTATTCTTTGTTTGGGTTTGTAACTATGTAACTGATAGAAGTGAAAGGGCAATCTGATGATACTTCAAATAATTGTACAAGAAAGGAAGACGTAAAGTAGGTTAGAGAAAAAAAGGAATTTTGGATGGGGTCAAAAAAATCCAAGTTTGGATTTGGTATGGATAAAAGAACTTCCTATGTTATACTATTCAATTCTCGACAACGAATTGATTTGATAGTTCCGATATTGTTATTCATGATATTGATCGGATTCAAGATAATCGAGATATTTTTTATTGAATTTAAATAAAGGCAAAAGATTTTTCCTCTCTATGGGACCAAATCCCGAGTTATTGTGAAGTAAAAAAAAACGATGAGATTATGGAAGTTAATATTCTTGCATTTATTGCTACTGCACTATTCATTCTAGTTCCTACCGCTTTTCTACTTATCATTTATGTAAAAACAGTTAGTCAAAATAATTAGTTATTAAGTTTGAATAAAACTTGGGTTCCGAGTTCTTATCAAAAATTGACGAAATGAAAAGGATTCCCATTTCGTGTCTTAAATGAACGGACTATAATTGGAAGATAGTATGGTAAGAAAGAATCATCTATTTCTTTCTACCATACTATCTAGCTATTAGTGTTATTGTAGTGTATTAAAGTTGTACAATCTACAAAGTTGTACTCTAGTATCAAAACAGAGGTTTAGATTGATGTAGATCAATCTACAATATTATCTTGATATATGTGGATATTAATTCCACATATGGAATTAACCTAGAGACCCATTCTTCTTATTTGCTACATCTATTTGTTCTTTATGTTCTGATTATCAAAAAATTGATACAGTTAGATCAACAATTAGTAGTACCTCTAGAGGCCGCTTCTTCCCCATACTACGAGTGAAAGCGAAAATGTAAAGACTACCATTAAAGCAGCCCAAGCAAGACTGACTATATCCATGTGAATTATGTCCCCTATCTCTATAAATATGAAGGAATTATCCCATTTTTCCTCACTAATAATAGTGGAATCCATGGCGCAGAGTCAAAAGGGAATTCCGTCCTAACACCCTAACACTAGGGATAAAGCACTCCAATAAATCAACATATAAGAAATTCTTATATGTATGACTTCTAATTGGGATTGGGAAACAAGCAAAATACGTAGTAATATCTTATTTTAATGGAATATGTAATAAAGTAATCATAGGGCCTATTCCGTTTTTGTTGATCTTTCTAAGTAAAAAGCATAAAAATCACTATCTATTCCATATCACAAATTCCCCATTTGATCTAACCCGAACCCTATATCACTCGACGATTATCTCTATGAAAAGGAGACAATATATTCTTGATTAAGGGTTGCCGAAAAGAAATTCTTTTTCCCCTTATCCCGACCAGCACTCAGAGATTCGCGCGAGTCCGTCGTTCGTATATTTCGTATATAAAGTGTCTTCGGCCCCTTTACCACAAACAACTATTAATTCCAATTAGATTTCCTATCAGACTCTCCAATCTAGCAGTCATTGTACACGACATTAATAAATAGTCAAAGGGAATCCCGAAGTCTTGGTAATCCCTCTGCTATTACTAAAAAAGAGCATATTTATTTGAATCCTAGATGCAAGGATTTAGAATCTTTTATACAAACCCCACCCAGCTAAGATGCTTAGAAGCAAACAAGAATGAACAGCCCCTTTCCTTTCTGATAGGCAATCATTCGGCGAGTTATATTAACAGAAGAAGATATTTTGAGTCTTTTGTTGATCAGGCGACACCCGGATTTGAACTGGGGAAAAAGGATTTGCAGTCCCCCGCCTTACCACTCGGCCATGCCGCCAAAATGATACAAAATATATGAAAATGTTCCTGGATTAACGAACAGCTTTTTTATTTTGCATCTCCAGTCCTCTTTTC